TAAATACTACGGTTGCTTTAGCTTTACTCACGTCATTGGCATATTTTTATGCGGGTCTTAGTAAAAAAGGATTAGGTTATTTCGGTAAATACATTCAACCAACCCCAATCCTTTTACCCATTAACATCTTAGAAGATTTCACAAAACCTTTATCACTTAGTTTTAGACTTTTCGGGAATATATTAGCTGATGAATTAGTAGTTGTTGTTCTTGTTTCTTTAGTACCTTTAGTAGTTCCTATACCGGTTATGTTTCTTGGATTATTTACAAGTGGTATTCAAGCTCTTATTTTTGCAACTTTAGCTGCGGCTTATATAGGAGAATCTATGGAGGGTCATCATTGACTAGTTTTGAACTATGTTTTTGCTTAGCTTAGCCCAACTCAATGTATGCCTGTCTCAAGATACTATACTTAAGAAAAATAAACATCCAAAGGATGGTATATTACGAGCTAGAATCTAGAGTAATAGAAAAAAAGATTATGATATGAGCGAATTGTTGGAAAAATGGGAAAAATAGATTTTTCCCATTTTTCTGGTTTGGCCCTTTTATCTTTTATACCATACCTTCCGCAATTAATATTCTAGATTGTTCAACCAATTTCAATAGTAAATATTAATGATATTAATGAATTCGTCCATTTAGATTTTCGATGTTGTATCCCATGTGCTGAGAACTAAAAGGAATAAAAAGGTTTACAAAAACTTAGAGTCCTAAAAAAGTTTTAGTTAGGAGAGGGGGTCAATTAGATATATGGAATCTAATGGCTATAAGCGAACTTTTGTGGATGTTTCAAAGAAAATTTATAGAATCCGATTGAATCTAAGATACGAATCATTGGTTTACATTATGTAAGAAAGGCATGTATATGTGATAATTGACTAGTTATATATGAACTCGAGATATATAGAATTTGTCCTACTCCGGACCTGGCTTTCAAATAGAAGTCTTTTCCTTTCGTCTGGTCTATGGCTGTGAATTGAATGAATAAGGAGATGAAATTGAAATAAAGACAAATAACGACGAACTCAAAGTCGGAACAAAAAAAAAATAGAACAACTAAAGTCATATAAATTCACAAAGATAAAGACTTCGTGGAGGATAGGAACTCCAAAAGAGATGTTGGGGTAGTTCGGATGATTCAATAATATTAGTTCGGAGTTTTTAGTTTGTTTTGAATGAATCTTAGCGATGGAATAGTTAAGTCCTAATTCTTGATTGTATCATTAACCATTTTTTTTATTTTTTGCGAGGAACTTATCATGAATCCATTGATTTCTGCCGCTTCCGTTATTGCTGCTGGATTGGCCGTAGGGCTTGCTTCTATTGGACCTGGAGTTGGTCAAGGTACTGCTGCGGGTCAAGCTGTAGAAGGTATTGCGAGACAGCCCGAGGCGGAGGGAAAAATACGAGGTACTTTATTACTTAGTCTAGCTTTTATGGAAGCTTTAACAATTTATGGGCTGGTTGTAGCATTAGCGCTTTTATTTGCGAATCCTTTTGTTTAGTTTAACCTATAAAAAATACTAGAAGTATTTTTTAGCCTTGGACTTGCCACTTGCCTTTTAAAATTATAGCAAGATTTCACTCCTACAATTATTCGTTGAGACAATAGGACTGATGTGATATTTGAGATATAGCCTGATACCTAATTATAACCTAATTCTAATTAAGTATCATTCTTATTGGGAATTTCAATTGAAAAAAAAAAAGAGGGCGGGACGTGATACAAAAAGAACTCTGTTCTATTTTTTTAGTCTATCTATAAGGGGAGATCATATGAAAAATGTAACTGATTCTTTCCTTTCCTTGGGTCACTGGCCATCCGCCGGGAGTTTAAGATTTAATACCGATATTTTAGCAACAAATCTAATAAATCTAAGTGTAGTGCTCGGTGTATTGATCTTTTTTGGAAAGGGAGTGTGTGCGAGTTGTTTATTTCAAAAATAGGCTGGATCCAACCAGATGCACTTTGTTCGTTTTTGTTCGTTATAACTAAGAAAGAAAGGTGCATAATCCCGCGAATTACTTCTGAATAAATTAAGAAATTATATGTAAGAACTATAGCATTTCGTAATTTGTTGGTAAATCTACCTTCCTTTGATTCTCTATCAACCAATAATGTGGGACCATTAACATGGTTAAAGCTAAACCCTTTGAAGTCCAGACGCAAGATGGTACTCTTTCTACTACTAGGTTAATACATGGATGGGTTCGAAATTGAGAGTTCGAAACTTTTTTTGATATAGAACACTCATATTGATAAAATGATTTGAACCATTTAGTGGAAAAATGGGCATTTCCGCCCTTTTTATCCAATGCTGAATTGATGACCTATCTATTATGATGTATAAAGTAAGAAGATTTTTTGAATTTGAAGAAAAAAAAGAAACAACTTTGCTGACAATTGTTTTTTTCTGTGGTCAGAAGAGTCCTCCGAATATTCTGATCTTGAATTAGGGATCAGTTTCCCTAGTTTTTTATTTTGGAATATGAAATA